ATGATCGAAAGAAGAATATCTCTGCCTACACTAGACAAATTCTCATCTAATGAACTTTCCAATCATTGGGTTTATACCAATGAACAAAAAAATAATAATTTAAAGAACGAATTTGTAAATCGAATTGAAGCTCTAGACAAAGAATCCGTTTCTTTGAATAGACTCGAAACAACGAGTAGGTTGTGCATTGACAATACTACAAAGGAATACTTACCCCAACCCTATGATCCTTTCTTGAACGGACCATATCGGAGAACAATAACAAAAACAAAAAGCCTTTCACCTGAAATCAAAAAAACTTCGATAGACAATTTGGAAATCGAAGAAACTTTGACAGACGATTTTATAGACAAAGTTGGGATAAATCGGATTCATAGTATCCTTCTTCCGGATATTCCAGATACTGATTACCAAAAATTGGAAGATCAATTTGATAAAAAACAATTATCAATCGAAATTGTTGATTTATTAACTTTCATCAGTGAATTTGGTAAAAAAAAAGGTCAAAAATCAGAATCGAATTTCATTTCGGGGGCTCTTTCTGTATTTTCAGACGAAAAAGAAGTAAGAATAGACGAAGAGGGAAAAATAGACGAAGAAAAAGGTCAAAAATCAGAATCGAATTTCATTTCGGGGGCTCTTTCTGTATTTTCAGACGAAAAAGAAGTAAGAATAGACGAAGAGGGAAAAATAGACGAAGAAAAAGGTCAAAAATATTTAGAATATTTAGAAAATATAATTGAAACTGATACTGATGATGAAAATATTCATGAAAATATTCATGAAAATATTGATGAAGATTCGATACAAGAAATCCGTAAAAAAGCGTCTCGATGGAGATACAATTCAACCAGCGAGTTGGACCAAGCATATGGAGAACAGGAAAAAAAGGAACCAATCTATAATGAAATTCGCTCAAGAGACGCCAAACGTGTAATAGTTCTGACAAAAGAGAAGCAGCAGCAGCAGCCTGATGATGATGAAACAGAGGAACCAAGCGATATAGACAAGATAATCTTTCCAGAACGTGAAGATTATCGCCGAAACCTAATCTGGGGTTCTATACGTGCTCAAAGACGTAAAATAGTTAATTGGAAAACGTTTCAAGGACGTGGGCATTCCCCTCTTTTTCTTGACAGAATAAAAAACTTACGTAATTATTTTGTTGATTTCTTTCTTGATATTGTTGATTCCTTTGAAAAAATTTTGAGAATTATTAGAAATTTGCTAATTTTGCTAATAAAGCCAATAAGTAAAAGGTTAGCATTCCAAATTTTAGAACAGAGAGAAGAGCAGCAAACAAATAGAGAAGAAAAAAAAAACAGAAAGAAAGACGAAAAAAATGAAGAAAATAAAAAAACTAAGAAAAAGGAAAAAACTAATAAAAAGGAAGAAAAAACTGAGACGGAAACGGATCGAAGGCAACGAATATGGATATCCGAGTTCTGGACAATCATTGACTATGCGCAAGAAGCGAGAGGTTGCTTATTACTAACTCAGTCTTTTATTAGAAGAAAGATTATAATACCTTCATTGATAATAGTGAAAAATATTGGACGTATGTTACTATTTCAACGTCCTGAATGGTATGAAGATTTAGAGGATTGGAAAAAGGAGTCACATGTTAGATGTACCTATGAGGGTCTTCCATTATCCGAAACAGACTTTCCGGAAGATTGGTTGGAAGAGGGTATTCAGATAAAAATCTTATTTCCTTTCCGTCTGAAACCTTGGCACGTACCTAAAGATAAAAATCGAAAAAAAGAAGAAGCAGAAAAAGTGGATTTTTGTTTTTTAACAGTTTATGGAACTGAAACCTACCTTCCTTTTGGTCGTTCCCGAATACCACCCGCCATTGTTGAGTCCTTTTTTAAACCTATTTTTCAGGAACTCAAGAGAAAAATGATAAATTGCAAAAATAAGATTTTTCAACTTGTAAAAATGCTTTTTCAAAAAGTGAAAGGAAAAACCAAATTCCTTCCAGAAGTTGCACTAAAAGTTGCACGAAAAGTTGCAACTTTTGCAACAAAATGGTTTCGCAAAAGTATCATTTTGTGGAAAAAGATAAGAGAAGGTTTGAAAAAAATACAAGAACTCTCAAAAAAAGTAAAAGTCAAAAAAGTAATAGAATTCTTAAAAACAAATCCAAATTTCTTATTATTTCGATCAAAACAATCAAGAGAGGTAGAAGTATATGAATCAAGTGAAACTAAAAAAGAAAGAGATCCCATAACCAGCAATCAGATGATTCCTGATCAAATTTCATCTCCAAGTTCGACAAATTCAGAAAAAAAAATGAAGGATCTTACTAATAGAGCAAATAAAGCTAGAAATGAAATCGAAAGAATTAGAAAAGAGAAAAAAAAAAAAAAGATGAGTCTTAAGAAAACAAGTTCTAATGCTAAAAGATTGCAAAGAATAAAGGATCGATTAATCCGTAAATTACCCGTTTATTTGAAATTATTCATTCAAAGAATATACACAGGTATTTTTTTCTCTATCATTAATATTCGCAGAATGAGTAAAAAATTATTTCTTGAATCAAGAAAAAAAATTCGAAATAAATCCATTCAAGATCAAGAAATAAATAGAAAAGATCAAACTCTTTTTATTTATACTATAAAAAATAGAAAAGAGTCCCTTTCTACTATTTTGACTAATAATAGTAAGAAAAATTCACATATTTTTTATGACTTGTCCTACTTGTCACAAGCATATGTATTTTACAAATTATCACAAATCCAAGTTAGTAATTTGGATAAATTCAAATCAGTTCTTCAATATCTTCAATATCAAGGAATCCCTTTTTTTCTTAGGTCTGAAATAAAGGATTCTTTGAAAACACAAGGAATAGTTCATTCTAAATTAAGGAATAAGAGACTTCCGAGTTCGGAAATGAATCAATGGAAAAACTGGTTAAGAGGGCATTATCAATACGATTTATCTAAGACCAGATGGTCTAGATTAATACCACAACGATGGCGAAATAGAGTTCATCGTATGGTTAAAAGGAAAAATTTCAACAAAAGGAATTTATATGAAAAATATGAAAAAGATCAATTAATTGATTACAAAAAAGAAAATATTTGTGAAGTCTCGAATCTAAATCTAAATATAAAAGATGATAATTTTGTAAAATCCTGTAAATATGATCTTTTATCATATAAATCTATTAATTCTGAAAATAAAAAGGACCTCTTAATTTCTAGATCGCCGTTTGATAAGCCTTCTTTTAATTCCAACACAGCTCTTTTTGATCTGTTGATGGATATGGTGCGGGAGACCTCTATCTCTATCAACAACAATATCAATAATTTTATAGGAACAGACGATATTCCATATACGGAAAAAACTCCCGATAGAAAATATTTGGATTGGAAAATGATCCATTTTGGTACACAAAAAGTCGATATTGAGAACTGGATCACGATCGATGTCAATAGGAATCAAAAATACAATAGGAAGCAAAAGACTCCGATTTTGACTATTTTTACTAATAGTTATGTTAGTAATTATTTTAAAATAATTTATAAAATTGATAAAAAAACTAAAGAACAAATTTTGAATTTGGATTTTATTAGGATTCCAGAAATGAATCCATCAAACTCCTCCAAAGGATTTTTGGATTGGATGGGGATGAATGAAAAACGTCCCATATTGAAGATGGGTTTTGATTTCTTCCCAGAATTAGTCTTACTTTATAATGAATATAAAACGAAACCTTGGCTTATACCAAGAAAATTACTTCTTTTAGATTTGAATAATAATGAAATTGATGCAGATAATAATGAAATTAATGCAGATAACAAAAAGAATGAAAAAAAAGAAGAAAAAAAAGAAGAAGAAAAAAAAGAAAAAAAAGAAGAAGAAAAAAAAGAAAAAAAAGAAGAAGAAAAAAAAGAAAAAAAAGAAGAAGAAAAAAAAGAAGAAAAAAAAGAAGAAAAAAAAGAAGAAGAAAAAAAAGAAGAAAAAAATCAAACCACGGAATCGACCACGAAAAAAGGTAATAGTAAAAAGCAAAGAAAAGAAGAAATGGATGCAGCCTTAAGACGTTATTTTCATTTTCAATTGAACTGGCACCCGGACTTCGGTCCAGATGCACATCAAAAAATGGAGGTAAATTGGGAGGTATATTCTTTGCTGTATAGACTATTCGACGATGAAAATCCAAATCCAAGAAAAGGAGCAGCAAGAGATCCAATAAGCATGCTTCGATCCTCGATTTACAGTGGAGAACTGTCTTTTGATCTACTGCTAACGTCGGTTCGTAAGATTGAAGATTTGAGAGCATTGCTGAAAAATCAAAAGGGACTGTTTATTATCGAACCCATTCGCCAGTTTAGAAAAAAGAACGGGCAGTTTATTATGTATCAAACCATCGGTATTTCATTGGTTCATAATAATAAGCACGAACTTTATCAAAAATACCGAGAAAAAAGATATGGTTCTAAGACGAATTTTGATGAATCTATTCCACCACATGAAAGAATAACAAGAAATGATGAAAGAATACCAACAAATGATGAAGATGAAAATGAAAGAAGGAACAAAAGACTAACAAGAAATTATGAAAGAATAAGAAGAAATGCAGACAAAAATCATTTGGATTTGCTTGTTCCGGAAAATATTTTCTCATTTAGGCGTCGTAGAAAATTAAGAATTCTAAACTGTTTGAATTCAAAGAATAGGAATGATGTAGATAGAAATCCTGTATTTTGCAACGAGAAGAATAGCAGCCAAGACCTTGATAGAGAGAAAAATCTATTAATGAAATTGAAGTTTTTTCTTTGGCCTAATTATCGATTGGAAGATTTAGCTTGTATGAATCGCTATTGGTTTGATACCAATAATGGCAGTCGTTTCAGTATGTTAAGGATACGTTTGTATCCACGATTGAAAATTCGTTGATAGTCTATTTTTCCTATATATCCTATTTCCTATATATCCTCTACTAGAACTAGAATAGGATATATAGGATATATGACAATGAATATATCAAT